CATCGTTAGCTTGGAAGGCTAGGGGTTATAGTCGACGCTGATTCATGGTCTTTAACGTCTCTAATTCAAAACCGAACATGAAACTTTGCTTTCATTCGGCTCCTTTATGGAAGATAGATGTATTAGACTCCCTTATTGAAAGGAACGAAAATAAAAGAAATAGAATAGGGGTGTGGAAAAGAAAGATATTGAGAAGAAAGCAAGAGAGTCATATAAAAGCAAATTGGAATAAGAAAAAAAAATTCGATCCATAACATCTATGTAAGCTTTTCTTTTTCTGTATGAATAGATACAAAAAATCTCGCTTTATAGATGATCCCTCTAGAAGAGTAAAAGAATACCTTCTAGTTACTTCGTTCCCTATTTCTACTCACGCAAATCCTCAGGAAAAGAAGCTTCTTTCTACCGAGCTGAAATAATCTAAATTCTATGCAGATGACTCCAGTAAACCAAAGTCATCCTTTAATAGCTATTTCGCTTCCATCCCCTCCCTTTACAAAAATGGAAGATCTAGTTACGATTAGAAATAGACTTTTGTATCTTTATCCATGGATCTTTTACTGATACTTGTACAATTGGAAGGATGAGTCCAACTCCAAAATTATGCTTCGCCATTTCATAATCCTCTTTTTTGGATACAAATAACGAGAATGTATATGTTTCCTCCATTGTGGCATGGATAGGGAAGGGTGAAACCCTTGTAAGAAATACAGTTTTTGATCACAATATAAATGAGTGAAACCGAAGGAACCCTTAACTATTCCATTCGGTAATAGAACGAATCACACTTTTACCACTAAACTATACCCGCTACATCTTAATTATTGTATAGGGATGTATTATTTGTCGAACAAGGGTTTGAGGTGTGATCACAATATTGTAAAAAGTGGAGTGGTGGGATGTGGGGTACCTCATGAAATCAAATAGGAAGGATTCCTTTCATTATTTGACTGTCATAGGCGTTACTGATACTCACTAAACCCGTGAAGTCATAACAAAAGTGAAGTGGACAAAAAAAGTTTTCTGTCATAATTTCAGTTTTTTTTTACTCAAATGGTAATTTAAAGAAAGCTTCTTGAGGATTAGAGAAAAGGGACATAGACATTTTTATTCTATCCCTCAAACAAAAAAAAAATGTTCAGAAAAGGATAAAGAGAGGCTATAAATAACAAAACAAATGGATTTCCAATCATAGAAATGGGAATTTCTTGCTCTTTTATTCAATAAGATTGTTAGTTTTCAAATCATTTTCTAATTGGAGTTTAGGATTCCATTGAAAAAGGGGGCCTGGCGAGTGTATAGCCAGGCCGGAGAACAAAAACAAAAGAACCCTTTGGACAAAGGAAAGGATTCTTCTTTTCTTTTTTGTTTGACTATTTCCCTTTCAAAGCGTTGTATAAATGGGATTGCTTAGATTTAGAATAAAGAAAATGGTAGAATAAAGAAATAGGAATCTTTAATTCAATATATCATCTTAATATGAATTCTTTTTTTTTTTTCAATTTGGAGAGATGGCTGAGTGGACTAAAGCGTCAGATTGCTAATCTGTTGTATGAGCTCTTCGTACCGAGGGTTCGAATCCCTCTCTCTCCGTTACCCATATGCTATTTTATTTACTATTTTTAGTTTCCAAGAGAAATAGACCGAGCCCCTTGATTTGCTTTGATTGGGTTGGATTTCTTTTTTTTCGAGAAATGTATACAATGAATCAAATTCTAACAAAATATATTTCCAAGCTAAGCAAGGAAAGGAAGAAGAATTTCTTGTTCGTTATTCCTCACGTCCAGGATTACGTCCAGGGTCATTAGACAGGAATCCAAAGATAAAAAGAGAAACAAAGAATATCACTACTATGTAAACGAACAGTTTAAGAGTAAGCATTACATCATCTCCAAGATCCGTTTGGTGAGAAAAAGAGAATAGATTCTCAACCCTATTTTTTGATCGATATAAATCCTAAATCTTTTTAAAGCACTATCAAGTATCTCATCGAAAACTTACAGCAGCTTGCCAAACAAAAGCTAAAAGAAGAAAGAGCACAGGTATAACCGGCATAATATCTACGATTGGGTTGAAAAAAGCATAAGCCTCGGGCAATTTACCAAATAAAAAAGCACTTGGCTGAAGGACAGAATTAAGACAGATAGAGATCAAAATAGTAAGCATAATAAATGTTTTGTTCTTGGGAATAATATCATTTTTATTGAGTTATTGATATAGGGTAAGAAATCAAGAAAAGAAAGAAACTAGGTTCAAAAATACTTCTTTCTTTGAATCCCCATAATCAAGGATCCTTTCAGTGAAAAATGGAATTCTATGGAATCATACTTTCATACAATATCTTAATTGAATTATCCATTCTGATCAATGAATTGATTCAAAATCTGGATTGTCGAATCCCAGGAGCAACTGACTTCTTTCTCCCGTAGAGAGTGGACTTGAATTGACGAACAAATAATACCGATATTAATCTTTATTTGTATCGAATAGAAAACTATATGGGGCGTGGCCAAGCGGTAAGGCAACGGGTTTTGATCCTGTTATTCGGAGGTTCGAATCCTTCCGTCCCAGATAAGTTCCGTTCAATCTCAACTAACTAGGAATTTTCTTTTTCTGTTGTCTTTCTTTAATAATCCTTTGCGAAAGAGTTTTATATTCCATACAAATACTAATCTCATTCAATCTTTCTTTATCTATGCTTTAGTTTTTAATGATTCTCTTCTTAATCATACTTTACCTTTAGTAATATTCACTTTCAAATGACATAACAATCAAATAGAATAAAATATGCATATGCATGATTGTGTGTAGGATGTGAGTAATAGGCATAGATCAATTCCAAATAGTTTAAAAGGAGGCTATGCCCGGTTCATATTATAATTTGTCCTATTTTTGTTAGTCCGATGGATAAGGGAAAAAAAGACTCCTTTGACTGACTCCAATTGAGAAAACCAGATCAAAGAAGAAACGTAAAAAAAATAAATATCATTATTATCTTGGATATTAATGACCAAATAAATTCTTTTTGATTTCTTTCTCTTGGTTAGCTAAATCAAGGTTGATTGAAAGAAAACAATCTAGTTAGTTGAATGAAACTATTTAGTATGGTTCACATCTATCAGATATGGGAATGACAAATAGAAAAAAGGGAATTAGAGTTCTTCATAGAAGTTACTCGTTGTGATTAACTTAAACAATGAATTAGATTCATTTAGATATGAAATTCAGTCCTTATGGTGCAATTTATTTCCAGAAATGATGTAAAACTAGGAATTTCTGTGAAAGCACTTTTGAATAAATAGTTATTTTTAGACTTGAAAAGTCTTAGAGTAGTGAATCTATCACTTTCTACTTCCAACCTTTCCAGGTCATTAGAATAGGTTTTTTACTATTAACTTATTCTTTTTGGATCGTTTGAATCTAATTCCAATTACAAAGAATTTCCTTTTGTTTGTTTAGCTTAATCTTTCCAGAAAGAATTGGCTTCTTCATGACGGATCGTACCGAATGATCATAGTCAAGAATTCTTAAACAACTTTTTCTTTCTTTTTCTATTGTATACTAAAGTTTTATTCCTAGAATATGGAGTTTGATCATCTTTTTTAATTTTGGATACTCTTTTAATTTAAAATTAATACAAATGGAATAGAATTGCAGCAATCTAATAAAATAAGTGTGGAGTATTAATCATTGGAACCAATGACTATTCATGATTCCATATTGAATCAGTTTCGTATCATTTCCGAAAAAAAGGAAAATGTTATGATAAAACTTCGTTTGAAACGATGCGGTAGAAAGCAACGTGCGACTTGAATGAGATGATCTTTCATGGATTTTTACATCCATCATTTTCGATGAAGATGCTCTTGGCTCGACATTTTTGTTCTCGTTCCAGTTTGGTTGTAATGGAACTAGCCCATGATGGAGCTCGAGTCTAAATGATTATCAGAGGGAGGATCTAGGGTTAGTGCCAATCAAAAAGTTGGAACAACTTCGTAAGTCTATCGTTAATTCAAATTCTATACTAAAAAGGTCAAATTCGAAGAAGTTTCAAATAGAAAAAAAAAAAATAAGTTGGTCAGAATTGGTGAAACTATTTTGATCGGAGGCATATCGCGGGCTACGTAATCAAATATTCATATTCTTCTTCGAAGGAAATAAATAGCCAAAAGGTATGTTGCTACCGTTTCGGAATCATTAAAGATCACCGAAGTCATTCTAAACCTAATGATTCAAAGATAAGGTATTCCAAAACAAGAAAATACCACTTTCCATTGTCTCGCTCAAGTGAATTGGATCCTAATTCATTATAAATTCAAATGTATTCTAGATGAGACAAAAGGGGTTATAGACAGCTCAATAAATCTTATATTTCAGGATCTATCTTCAAGCTCACCCAACATACTTGAGTGATGAGTACGAATGAGATCTTTTTTTAGAACGGAAGAATGAAAAAAGGGGACTTCAATCATAGAATCAAATTGATGATTTCATCTATCGGCTTCCCGTTGATTTCTATCCATAAAAGAATTATCATTCTTTCTCGAGCCGTACGAGGATAAAACTTCCTATACGTTTCCGGGGGGGGGGGTTGTAATCCATCTATCCCGATGAGCCACCTATCGAATCGTTGCAATAGATGTTAGATCTCCAAGAGAGGGCAGAGATCTTCGTAAAGTGGGTTTTTACGACCCAATAAACAATCAAACTTATTTAAATGTTCCCGCTATATTAGATTTTCTTGAAAAAGGGGCTCAACCTACAGAAATTGTTCATGATATTTTAAAAAGGGCAGAGGTATTTAAGTCACTTGGAGTTACTAGAACGAAAGAAAATTCATGAAATGAAAAAACAAGAAGTCTCGAGTTCTAGTTTTTCGAATGGTTTCTTTCTTTACCATTGTATTCTTTGTTCTATTCACTATTATTCCCAGATGATTCCAGATAGTGGAGAAAAAATGGATTTCGTTTTTTATGAGGTATTAAAGTGGGATAGAAAAAAGACCAGATGTAATAGCAGAGCTCATCAAATTCCATTATTTTTGTTATGGGATTACCATTGATGTTAGCGGATCGGACGGTTTTGATTGGTACTCCATCAACAAAAGGGGGTTAACCCTGCTTATTTGACTTCATTTCTTGTCGTGCCAATCCAACTTCCTTTTTATTTTTTTTTTAGCATTTTATTTCTATTGACAATGGTGTCTCGAACGGATACAATAATAATGTGGATAAATTGATCTCGTCTTACGTTCTCGTAAGTTCGTAGAGTGTCATAGATTTGGTCCTTTAGTTCACGCAAAGGTTAATGTTACGGGGCAATTAACTGTGACCCATTTATTACTATTTTACCTATTTATCTATTACTCTTTTTAGCTAAATGAAGAAAAGGTGTTAGTAGTATATTAATTTTTCAACCTATACTTGTTTGCGAGTCTAATCTTCTTTCTTCATTCTATTTTGGAATCAATAAGAAATAATATTTGATTCTACGCTTGTTCTTTGTTTTTCTTATCTTAGTGGAATTGAAATGCTTCGAGAAAGAGATTAATTTGTATTACGATCGTATCCACGCATCATATTTAGACTATCTGGGTTGCTAACTCAATGGTAGAGTACTCGGCTTTTAAGGGCGACTAGGATCTTTTACACATTTGGATGAAGGGGATTCGTCCATGACATCGGTATATCTTGTAAGACCACGACTGATCCTGAAAGGAAATGAATGGAAAAAACAGCATGTCGTAGTAAGAATTCCGAGAATACTTCATTTTTATTTGGGCGTATTTTATTACTGATAAAAAAAAAGTTTTTTTCTTGGATGGAACAAAATTAATTAATTGAGGGGTCAAGTGAATAAATATAAATGGATAGAGCTTATATGTCTCCAATGATAAGTAAAAAGCAAAAGAAACGAGTTTCCGTTCTTATGTGAATTTGAACGAATACCAGATCTAACTAGACGTTAAAACAGGATTAGTGCCTGATTTGGTAAATGGTTCTCCTGCGAGTGGATCATTGATTCATTTTTGGAATCCTAACTTAACAAGTAACTTTTCTCCATTAATTAATTACTGGAGTGAACACGAATGTGTAGAAGAAACGGTGTACTGATAAAGCAAAAGTTCAAAGTCAGAAGAGCGATCGGGTTGCAAAAATAAAGGATTTCTAATACAAAGTTCTTTTAAATCCAAAGAGCAGCCGTCAGGTTTGTTGGATGGAAAAAGGATGCATTGATTAGACCTCTTGGCCTCCGGTATATGCTGTTATGTTAGGATATATCTTGTTAGGACCATATCGTACTATGTATTTACTATTTGATAACCTAAGAACCCCACACACATAGACGTATCGAAAGGCACGTTTGGTTGAAAATGGAAAATGCAATTCGAATTTCAAGGCTATTTCGAAATAGGTAACTATCGTCAACAACCTTTTCTGTATCCACTTCTTTTTCAGGAGTATATTTACGCACTTGCTTATGATCATGGTTTAAATAGTTCGATTTTTTACGAATCCACGGAAGATTTAGGTTCTGACAATAAATCTAGTTCAATAATTGTGAAACGCTTAATTAGTCGCCTGCATCAACAGAATCGTTTAATCATTTCGTTTACTGATTCTAGGTTCGTTGGGCAAAATAGGATTCTTTATTCTCGAGTGATTTCCGAGGGTTTTGTAGGAATTCTCGAAATTACATTCTCAAAGAGATCAATATCTTATCCAGAGAGAATAGCAAAATATCATAATTTACGATCTATTCATTCGCTCTTTCCCTTTTTCGAAGACAAATTCTCGCATTTAGATTATGTGTCAGATATACAAATACCTTACCCCATTCATCCTGAAATCTTCGTTCAGACTCTTCGACGCTGCATACGGGATGCTCCTTCTTTGCATTTATTGAGATTCTTTCTACACGAGCATCATCATTGGAATAGACTTCTTACGCCAAATAAATCGATTTCCATTTTCTCAAAAAAGGAAAATAAAAGATTATTCTTTTTCTTGTATAATTTTTATGTATATGAATGCGAATCGGTTTTTGCTTTTCTTCGTAAACAATCTTATTATTTGCGGTCGATATCTTTTCTAGCCTTTCTTGAGAGATCCCATTTTGATATAAAAAAAAAATACCTTGTAGGAGTTCTTCCTAATGACTTTCAAAGGTACCTTTACCTATGGGTTAGCAAAGAACCCCTGCTGCATTATGCCAGGTATCAAGGAAAAGCCATTCTGGCTTCAAGGGATATTCATCTTCTAATGAAGAAATGGAAATATTACCTTGTCAATCTCTGGCAATGCCATTTTCATTTTTGGTCTCAGCCGAGCAGGATCCATATAAAGGAATTTTCAAATCATTCTTTCCATTTTTCGGGCTATCTTTCAGGCCTACAATTTACTCCTTGGGTGGTTAGAAGTCAAATGCTAGAGAGTTCATTTCTGATCGATACTGCTATTAATCGATTGGATACAATAGTTCCCATTGTTCCTCTAATTT